TGTAATGACTCAACAAAATCTAGAGAAACATTTGTCCTTTGTTCAAACCGAAAGAAGAAAAATCGTTTGATTTAGGAAATACCTATTTGAATTTTTTTTGAGTCCGGTTGCGAAGTCTGAATAGTAAATAGTAGGTATGAATCATAGTTCAAATATTTCTTTTCTTGATCTATTCTATATATTCCGTGCTCCAGATACTAGAATAAATATCCGACGAGGTAGAATCATCTTGATAGAGATGACAGGCCCATTTTCTGTATTATCAATAGGATCAATTATAACAAGTCACACACTCATATTCCGGAAATACCGAAACAAATAAATCTCACGGTCGAACTACCAGAATGGTCTAGAAATCCGAGTCTTTCTTAAGTAATTTTTTTGATTGAAAAACTAGGACTTTCTAGTTCTTATGAACCTAACTCATTGAAATTCCATCCAGTAAAACGGAAGAATTATAAATTTCCAAAATAATAGATAGGAATATCGCAAATAGAGCCATTGCGACCCCCATAAGTGGTGTAGTCCCCCAGCCCGGTGCTACTTTACCATATTCCGAATTCAATGGTTTCAATAAATTCCCTACAGTAGTTCGTCTTGGCCCAGATCTAGAACTACCCTCAACGGTTTGTGTAGCCATAAAATACTATTCATTGGTTGAGATCTGTTGACTTTGTATACCATTCCGTTGTAGTTGTAAATAAACGATCTTATCGTAGATCCATTGTGATCTTGAAATTATCTAAAAATGGAAACAGCAACCCTAGTCGCCATCTCCATATCTGGTTTACTTGTAAGCTTTACTGGGTACGCCTTATATACCGCTTTTGGGCAACCCTCTCAACAACTAAGAGATCCATTCGAAGAACACGGGGACTAGTTGAAGTAATGAGTCTCCCATATTGGGAGGCTCATTACTTCAATTGAGATAATGAAAAATTATTTCATTTTTTTAGTTTTAGTCGGAACCTTAGGCGGTTCTCGAAAAAAGATAGCGAAAAAAATTATCCCTAAAGTCGAGACTAAAAGGAATGTATAAACCAATGCTTCCATAGATTCGATCGTGGTTTACAATTATAGCTTCCACACCTATTCATTTTGTTTTGGATCATTTACCATATAAAGAAAAGTAAAGAGTCAAAGAATAAATGGTGATTCAAATCAAGATTTCTCCGGTACCTTATGTCAAATCAAAAAAAATAGAGGCGAAAGATACCAGAGCAATGTTGTATCAGACTACTTGTCTCCTTGTAGTTGGATCCCCAAGTTTTTGAAATGCTCCAAATTCCACTTGAGCATCCAAATCTGGATCAATACCAGCAAAAACATCTCTGAACAAGGTTCTAGCACCATGCCAAATGTGTCCAAAAAAGAAGAGCAAAGCAAACGTAGCATGCCCAAAAGTGAACCAACCCCTTGGACTGCTACGAAAAACACCATCGGATTTCAAAGTAGCCCGATCTAATTCAAAAATTTCACCTAATTGGGCACGTCTAGCGTATTTTTTTACAGTAGCAGGATCACCATAACTAACTCCATTGAGTTCGCCACCATAGAACTCGACAGTTACACCTACTTGTTCAACACTATACTTTGATTCTGCCCTTCTAAAAGGAACATCGGCTCTCACAATTCCGTCTCCATCTACTAAAACTACCGGAAATGTTTCAAAAAAAGTAGGCATACGACGTACAAAAAGCTCGCGCCCTTCTTTATCTCTAAAGACGGGGTGTCCTAACCATCCAACAGCTATCCCATCCCCGTTGTCCATTGAGCCTGCTCTGAATAATCCCCCTTTTGCCGGATTATTACCAATGTAATCATAAAAAGCTAATTTTTCGGGAATTTTAGACCAAGCTTCCGATAAACTCAGATTTTCGGCTAGTCCGGCGCTAACTCTTCGATATATTTCTTGCTGAAAGTATCCCTGATCCCACTGATAACGAGTGGGACCAAATAATTCGATTGGGGTAGTTGCTGAACCATACCACATAGTTCCAGCAACAACGAAAGCTGCAAAAAAAACAGCAGCGATACTACTAGAAAGTACAGTTTCAATATTTCCCATACGTAATCCTTTGTATAGACGTTGAGGCGGACGGACACTAAGATGGAATAGACCCGCTAATATGCCCAATGTACCCGCTGCAATATGATGAGAGGCTATTCCTCCCGGAACAAAAGGATCAAAACCTTCCGCGCCCCACGCTGGATTTACAGATTGTACTTTTCCAGTTAGTCCATAAGGATCGGACACCCATATTCCAGGACCATACAAACCTGTTACATGAAATGCGCCAAAGCCAAAGCAAGCCACCCCTGAGAGAAATAAATGAATTCCAAAGATCTTGGGCAAATCCAAAGAAGGTTTTCCCGTACGCTCATCACAGAATATTTCTAGATCCCAATACACCCAATGCCAGATAGCTGCCAAGAAGCACAAGCCAGAAAACACAATATGTGCCCCTGCGACACCTTCATAACTCCAAATACCCGGATTCGTTATAGTTCCTCCTGAAATACTCCAACCACCCCACGAATTGGTTATTCCTAAACGAGTCATGAAGGGTATAACGAACATACCTTGTCTCCACATTGGATCAAGAACAGGGTCAGAGGGGTCAAAAACCGCTAATTCGTATAGAGCCATCGAACCGGCCCAACCAGAAACTAGAGCTGTATGCATTATATGGACAGAAAGCAATCGACCGGGATCATTCAATACGACAGTATGAACACGATACCAAGGCAAACCCATGGAAATACCCCTTTATCAAAGATAAATAGACACTATGTCACCTTATTTTATCGCATTGGAAAGGACTATACTATGTACCTAAGTACCTAACCTTTTCAGTGGATTCTGTATGAGAAAGAGTTAATATTTATTCCGTTCCATTGAAAATAACGGAACAATTCTGTTCATAAGAACAAAGAGAAGCAGATCTATTCTATACCCGATAAGTACCAATACGCAATGGGAGAATTGGTCCCATTTTGTGGGAACGAATGCATAGATACTTGTTTATCATTCGAACGATCGATTGCTCCGTTCGTTAAAATTTTTCTTTATTCATTCTATCTTACTCTATAAACCTTCCAATCAATCTATCTAGAAAATAGAATAAACAGAAAAAAGGATGAAGACAATAAACCCATTGTTACGTTTCCATATTAAAGTGAAGTATAGTACTTAATTTTTTTTTTCTTTAATTTAATGCCCATTGGTGTTCCAAAAGTACCTTTTCGGAGTCCTGGAGAGGAAGATGCAGTTTGGGTTGACGTATAGTGCGACTTGTCAGACATATTGGGTCATATGGGATTTACCCGTTTTCTCCCCCGATCGAGATATCCTCTGTTTCGCCCAAGAAATATTGTATTGAGATTGAGTGAACCATCAATCATTTGGAGCGTGAAGTACAATTAGATCAATTTATATTGGGGATCAATATTATCAATTAGAAGAATTTATGGTTGACTTGGACTGATAAAATAAAGTCTCCAGGCTCCGTTCAGAAAATACCAAATTGGTAACAAATTGATAATATATGTACGATTACCACTTGTATCATATCATAAACGACTCTTATACTTACTATAGGAGCGATCTCAAACTGCCAACCAATGGAGTAGTATGATGAATACATCGAATAGTTTGGAGAAGACATGAAACAAATTGAAAAAGAAGTCGTAACAAAAAAAAGTGGTACTGAGATCATTTGCCCTATATGTACAAATAGAATTCGGGTAGATCTTTTCCCGGAGTAGAACAAACATGAACCTAAAAAAATTGAAAGGGCCCATTCAGGAACAATAAAATGACATCGTGATTTGAATCTCGATGAAACAATACATCAATGAGAGGTTAGTTCAATAAGTTCAGTAAATTCTTTTTTTTTTATAGGTAAGGGAACAAAAACTCATCTTATGTTTTTTGAAAAATAGAAGAAGAAAACCCCCTTCATTAGAAAAACCAAAAACCTGTTACAGAAAAAAAAAGAAATAGAACTGGAATCGACACATTGATTCTTTTTTTTCGCAATTTTTTTTTGAACCGTATGCATCCAAAGGTGCACGTACGGTTCCTAAGGGAACCAATTTTGTCCTAATCAACCGACTTTATCGAGAAAGATTACTTTTTTTAGGCCAAGAAGTTGATAGCGAGATCTCGAATCAACTTGTTGGTCTCATGGTATATCTCAGTATAGAAGATGATACTAGGGATCTTTATTTATTTATAAACTCTCCCGGCGGATGGGTAATACCAGGAATAGCCATTTATGATACTATGCAATTTGTGCCACCCGATGTGCATACAATATGCATGGGATTAGCCGCTTCAATGGGATCTTTCATTCTGGTCGGAGGAGAAATTACCAAACGTCTAGCATTCCCTCACGCTTGGCGCCAATGAGTTTTTTTATTTGAAAAAAAAAAAGGAATACTATGCCTTCCCATATTGAATATGAATAATAAGTAATAATAGCATGGCACTTCGAGTTCGATATGAGCAAACCATTATTGTTTTTTTCATAACATGAGATTTTATGTCGAGATAGTAGTATGAAACAGAGGTCATTTCGGATTTGATCTTATGTGTCGGGGGTACATTTCAGCGTCACAAACCATTCTTTTCCACACCAGAATTCTCTTTCTGATATTTATGTTATGAAAGAAAAAGTACAAAAATGAAAAAAAAAAAGATCATTTTTTTCCTTATTTGATCGTATCAGAAAGGAACTTTGGTATTGCTAAATCACAGACAAAATAAATATATAAAGCAACAGAACCATCATAGTATTTTTTTTACTCCTACGAAAGGAAGGGTGGTAAATGGATCATTCAACGATCTGGATCGGATGGATTCTATTTCTTTCTTCAATAGAATAGAAGAGAAGAAAAAGAAAAAGTAAATTCCATTGTGGAGCCGTATGCACAAAAGATGCCCGTACGGTTGTACAATTCGATTTTTTTTCTTATATTTTTTTATCCCTTACTTTAGCCCAATCATGCAAGATAGAAGAACCGTTCATGATGTTATATCAATATCATCAGGGTTATGATTCACCAACCTGCTAGTTCTTTTTATGAAGCACAAGCAGGCGAATTTATCCTGGAAGCGGAAGAACTACTGAAACTTCGCGAAACCCTCACAAAGGTTTATGTACAAAGAACGGGTAATCCTTTATGGGTTGTATCCGAAGACATGGAAAGAGATGTTTTTATGTCAGCAACAGAAGCCCAAGTTCATGGCATTGTTGATCTTGTAGCGGTCGAAAATGAAAATACTAGGAATTTCATGTAAATCCATTTCAAACCATAATTCGAATTTTCTGCGATTTGATATTGAATAGAAAAAAAAATTCATGATCATCAATCATCAGGTTAAGATCGATCTAAACCAACCCATTTCATTCTAGAATTCTATATACACATACGACATGCCAACTATTAAACAACTTATTAGAAACACAAGACAGCCAATAAGAAATGTCACGAAATCTCCCGCTCTTAGAGGATGTCCTCAGCGTCGAGGAACATGCACTAGGGTGTATGTGCGACTCGTTCAGATCATGAGTTCGAACAAATGAGACAATTTTCCAGTATCAATGACCAGTACCAATGAATAGGATAGATAGAGAAGATCTATCATATACCTATATTGTGTTTGGAATTTATGGTTTACATTGGTGCAAATCCAATCACCTAGATTTGAGATGAAAAGCAATTCTCCATTGGGGGCAAATGGTTATCCATTAAGCGGAGGAAATGGTATTATAAGAAGCAAAAAGGTTATACTCCTATTCTTGAAAGAACGGACTAAGAGGGTCAGCTACCTAGCCAACTTTCATAATTTTAAATGCCGTCACTGTATGAATAACTCTTATTGTGAAAAGAACTATTACTGTATAATTGATGGGTAGAGCCAAAGAGTGTGAACTATACAAGTTAACAATAACATTTGATAAAATGAAAGAAGAGGCTCCGGTGTATAGAGAGGACCTCACCGTTTAAAAAAAAAAGTAACCATAGAAACGATGGAACCCACTATTTTTTTTTTATTTGGTATCGTTAGAATTTCTTATTTCCAGGTAAAATGCCTGGAAGGAATAAAAAATCGTGGTTGGGGAAAGTCATAGTAGCAAAAGCCATTGGAATTTATATTTTATATATCGGAATAATCCGTTTTGTTATTAATTGACGGGGGGTAAAGGATGACTGAAAGAAGAGAAATCAATTAGTTATTCATTAAGGTTTAATTTGATTCAATGACCAGAGTTAGACGAGGATATACAGCTCGGAAACGTCGAACAAAAATTCGTTTATTTGCATCAACTTTTATTGGGGCTCATTCAAGACTTACTCGAACGACTACTCAACAGAAAATGAGAGCTTTGGTTTCCTCTCATCGAGATAGAGGCAGGCAAAAGAGGGATTTTCGTAGTTTGTGGATCACTCGAATAAATGCAGTAATTCGTGAGAATAAGGTATTCTATAATTATAGTAGATTAATACCAAATCTGTACAAGAAGCAATTGCTTCTTAATCGTAAAATACTTGCGCAAATATCTATATCAAATAAGAATTGTCTTTACATGATTTCCAATAAGATTATCAAATAAAGGATATGATATTATCAAATATAATACAGAAATGATTGAAATTGAAACAGAATTCCCCGGAGAATGGACTCCGGGAAGATCGAATAAAAAAAATTAAGTAAGATAAGTAATAGGAATGAACGAACATGTTTCAATAAAAAAAAAGATTTCTTCTTCCCCCATTTTTTATTTCTTATAACACAAGAAATAAATCGGGATTCTAGGCCTTTTGAACAAAACATCAATCTGAGCTTGAGTTCCGATTGGAGTTTTGAGTCAATTGACGAGTATGTTTATTTATTTCTGGTTCTAGGACCAGAAGTTCTGGGGATCGACTCGGCTCTCTCAAATTGTTTCTCATTATTAAGAAAAGGTAACAAAGATAAAATACGAGCTTGTTTTATAGCAATAGTAATTAATCGTTGTTGTTTCAAGGTCAATTTATTCACCCGTCTAGATAATATTTTTCCTTGTTCACTAATAAATCGACTAATTAAACTCATGTTTCTATAATCGATTCGATCCCCCGATCCAATTGGGGACAAACGCCTACGAAAGGATCGCTTGTATTTACGAAAAGGTTGCTTGGATTTATCCATGGTTTATTCCTTATCTCTAAAATTCTATTTCTTTATTCATTCATTTCAGATCTGACCGAAATAGGCTTTGATTCGCATCGTTTATATTATACATATCATATATAATACACATCATATGTATGTATATATATATATAAAATTAAATATATAAAAAAAATTAAATCGGGTTTGGTTTGTATTGTATATATTATGTATATTATATATGTTATATTATATATGTTAAGTTAAATATGTAAAGTTCTTCCTCTTCCTGTTCCTTGGAAAGATCGCGCACACGTTCCGTTCCATCTATTTCTTTATTTCCCCATGAATCGTATGCTTGTGACAATAGTGACAAAATTTTCTCAATTCTAATCGACTGGATGTATTGTGTCGATTCTTTTGAGTAATATATCTAGAAATACCCGGCGATTCTTTATTGACATCATTTCGGACACAACTGGTACATTCCAAAATAACTCTGACTCTGACATCTTTACCCTTGGCCATGAACCCCCTTTTGATTTGGATCGACTTAACTTCTTCTATTTTCGACCCGAACTGAAGAAGAATAAAAGAACAAAAAAATCAATAAGAAAATCAATAGCAGTTACTAACTTGAAATTCAATTTTCATTTCTAAAGCTAAAGATTTCGTTGTGTTGTATGTGTTGTAATTATATAATTACAATTAATATTAATAGAGTAATAGTAATAATAATAGTAATAATTAATAATAAAGTAATAATTAAGTAATACAATTTCTTTCTAACTATCAATTATTCCTATCTTAAATCCCAATATTTCATTTAAGTATCTTCTTTCTATGCTATGATTTCGTGGATCCTGCCCTAGATCTGGATACACATTTCCATTTCTGTTCCCCCAAATTCGATCTTAGATTCACCAGATTTTTGTCGAGGTTCAATACACTTTTTCTTTTTCTTTCCTTCCTATCCTAAAGAACTGAAAAAAAAAAGGAAGGGGCGAAATTTGAGTCACGTCACGTAGAATTGTATCCCTAATTTTCTTCATTTCTTCGCATATTAATAACTAGAATTAAAAAAAAGGGAATGACAAGGCATCTGGGAATAAACGATTAATTTCTATCAATAGACCTGCTAAAGACCCAAACCATAGAGTAGTTAGCACAGGTGCCACGGAGAGATATGTTTTTATATCTCGCATTGAAAATCCTCCTTCTTTATTGTAATACATATATGTATGGTCAGATGTTGTAGTTCAAGATCATTTGTATTTTTTTTTTTTTTACTTTACGCGGAATTCCTAACTAAAATAGATATGTACAATGAACCAATAGATGAGATTTTCCTGTCCCTAAAAAAGAAAAAGATGACCCCTTCTTCCTGAGCATTTCCGATAAATTTTTATTCTTTTTTTATACGATACGCCGATAAGATAAATTTTAATTTTTTTTATACGTTAGGTTTCAGATGTATAAAATTCTTTTATTATATGAAACCAAAAAGAAGAAATGACAAGAAAATTGTATATAGATAGAGTGGAAAATAACAATGTGGAAAACAAGACAGGGATTTTGTACAATGACACTGTACAAGAACTTTAAAAAGGGATGTAGCGCAGCTTGGTAGCGCGTTTGTTTTGGGTACAAAATGTCACGGGTTCAAATCCTGTCATCCCTACCTATTACTTCTCTTATGGGCAGTAACGAGGGATTAATTAAGATCGATTGAAATTGGACATAATCTTTCATTTTTGCATGCTATACGTATGCAAGATATGTTTGGGGGTAAAAAACCCTTTTCTTTACACTACAGTCGTATCTCCTGTAATAAGAAAGCGCTCTTAGTTCAGTTCGGTAGAACGCGGGTCTCCAAAACCCGATGTCGTAGGTTCAAATCCTGCAGAGCGTGATTCCGTTTATGTTATGTCGAATCACAATAAAAAAACTTAACAAAAAAAAGTTTAATTGAAACTTGAATTTGACCTCCCGCAGGGAGGAGGTCAATCAAAAAAAATAAATGTTACTCAATCAAAGGTCCAACTGATCACCACGTCTGTATTGTAAATATGCAGTTACGAATAATCCTGCCAAAGTAATAGGAATTAGACCTAAGACGATTCCAAATAGAAAAACTTCAATCATATTTCGGTTTTTTTGAGGGGATAAAAAGATGGGTAAGATCTATCCCTAAATATTAATCTGAATTATCCGTGAATCTCAATAACCAAGAATTGGCAATTGATGTGGAAAGGAACCATGGAACACCTGGAATCTCGGAGAAATATTCATTTTTATGAATTGTTCATTCAATTCATTTCAAATAAGTCGTATCTTATTCAAACCAATCAATAGAGCTGGGGTTATAGTTAAAGCAGCCAGTAGAAAACCGAAATAACTAGTTATAGTAGGCATGAAAGAGCTAAATTAGATATGTTCTTTTGTTACATATGTTGATAAAACACTTACCTAAGTTTCAATTTTCTCAGATACAACAGTAACGGTAAGAAAAAACCAATTGACAGGATTAGTTTAGTTCAATTGAAAGTTCTTGATTCATCAGCTGTGACATCGATCGGTCCTGTGATTCCGAATCGACAGATTCATTGTGCAATTCGTGAGTTGAGTAAAGTAATAGTAATAAGAACTGTGTCGTGTAACTTCATTCAAAAATGAAATTATATTTAAGTAATTTTGGAATAAAATAAAAAAATTGGATTTGAAAAGAACTTCAATTTTGATCATTTCTTTTCTTTTTCAATAAAAAGGATCTAATCCATTTTGGAGCGAACGACCTGATATTACCTTTTACTTATTTTTTTTTTAACTCATTGGATT